GGCTAATAGTGTTCATGTCCCATCTGATCTACAACCCTTTTCGCTCCGCTTAGCTGTAACCCCCTCTCGGGGTATTTTAGTGATAGGTTCTATAGGAATTGGACGATCCTATTTGGTCAAATACCTAACGAAAAACTCCTATCTTCCTTTCATTACGATATTTCTGGACAAGTTCCGGGATACAGTTTTTCGTTTTGCTGATGATGATGATGCCAGTGATGCCAGTGATGATGAGATCGAGATTTTTATTGATGCTCGTGACCCTATTGAGGCTATTAATCAAGATATTCATGTTTTTGACAATATGGATATTGATTTTGATCCTAGTATCTATAGTTTTGAGGAGAGAGATGCTCATGACGATAAGATTAATATGGAGCTGGAACAGCTAACTAGGATGGATGCGCTAACTGAGGAGATGGACACGGTGTGGCGCGTAGCCCAATTTTATATCAGCCTTCAAATCGAATTAACAAAAGCAATCTCTCCTTGCATAATATGGATTCCAAACATTCATGAGCTGCATTTTAGGGATTCGGGTTCCTTCTCCCTCGAGCTATTAGTGAACCTTCTCTCCTGGGATTGTGAAAGATCTTCCACTGGAAATAGTCTTGTTATTGCTTCGACCCATTTTCCCCAATTCGTGGATCCCTCTCTAATAGCTCCGCATAGATTAGATACGTGCATTAAGGTACGAAGGCCTCTTATTCCACAACAACGAAAGCACTTTTTCACTCTTTCATATACTAGGGGATTTCGCTTGGAAAAAAAAGCGTTCCAGGCTAATGGATTCGCGGCCATAACCATGGGTTCCAATGCACACGATCTTATAGCACTTACCAATGAGGCCCTATCGATTAGTATTTCACATGGGAAATCAATTATAGACGAAAATACAATTAGATTCGCTCGTCATAGACAAACTTGGGATTTGCGAGCCCATCTAATACCGGTTCAGAATTCTCGGCTCCTTTTCTATCAGATAGGAAGGGCTGTCGCACAAAATTTACTTCTAAATAATTGCCCCATAGATCCGATATCTATCTATTTGCAGAAGACATTCTGTAACGAAGGGGATTTTTATTTGTACAGCTCGTACGTCGAACTTGGAATGAGCACGAAGAAATTAACGATACTTCTTTATCTTTTGAATTGTTCTGCCGGATCGGTCGCTCAAGATCTTTGGTCTCCACCCGAACCAGAGGAAAACAATAGGATCGCTTATGGTAGACTCGTTGAGAATGATTTTGATCTAGTTCATGGCCTATTAGAAATAGAAGGCATTCTAGAGGGATTCTCACGGACAGATCTAGAGGGATGCTCACGGACAGAAAAAGATTGCAGTCAGTTTGATAAGGATCGAGTGCCATTGCTTCTTCGGCCCGAACCAAGGAATCCCTCAGATATGATACAAAATGGATTTCAATCTATGATTGATCAGAAATTTCTCTATGAATCGGAGGAGGTGTTTGTAGCGGGGGAAAAAGTCAACCCGCAGAAGGTGTTCTCCAATTTCATAGTTTGGGCTCCTAGAATATGGTCCCCTTGGGGCTTTCTATTTGATTGGGTCGAAAGGACCAATGACAATGAATTGGGAGTTCCCTATTGGTCCAGTTCATTTTGGGCCAAGCAGATCCAGTTCGTTCTTGCGGACTATGAAGAGGATGAGCTTGAAGAGAATGATCAAGAGAATGATTCGTATTATGATGAAGTTGAACCGAATCCTAATCCTCTTGAAGCGAATGAGCAAAAGAAGGAGAGGGGTGTGTATTATAAGCTTGACGATCAAGATAACGATGGGTTTGAACCTCAATTTGACAGGTTTAATTATGAAGTCGGTGATAAGTTTTACGAGGCGTTCTTGCAGAGTATATACCTGACACGAGCTAGAATTCGAATTTCCAAAGAACAAGTCCTTTTTCGAATAAGCCAATTCATTTGGAACCCTGGAAATCCATTCTTTGTCCTATCCGAAGATCCGGCCCTTGCCTCTATGTTTTCACATCGAGAATTCTTTGCAGATGCAGATGAAGAGATATTAAAGTGGTTTATTACTTCCGAAATCAAATCTATGAGAAAAAGCTGGATTTTCGAGGAGACGCAAGAAAAGCGCTTCGAAGGGTTGAATCATCGCCGGAGATGGCTTAGAAGAACCAATAGTTCTAATGGATCTTTCCGTTCTAATACTCTATCCGAGAGTTATCAGTATTTATCAAATCTGTTCCTATCTAACAGAACACTATTGGATCAAATGCAAAAGACATTGGTGAGAAAAAGATGGCTTTTCCCGGATGACATGCAAAATTTTTTCATGGAACAATATGCTACTGCTGAAACACGGAAGAATTGAAATCTTAGATCAATACACTATGTATGGATGGTATGAACTGCCTAAACAAGAATTCTTGAACAGCGAACAACCAGTTCAGATATTCACGACCAAGAAGTACTGGATTCTCTTTCGGATAGGCCCTGAAAGGCGAAGGAAGGCAGGCGTCTA